TTCGGATCGATTGGATCGAGTGAAAAATCCTATTGTTTTGGTTGTGGACTCAAGGGTTCAGGTTCAAACATGTTCTTTGAAGAAATATATGAGTTCTATTATAATAGAAAAAAATATGTTTTTTTTATTCCATTTAAGTAAATCGAGAAAAGGAAAAACATAATAAGAAATGACACTCCTATCATAGGGATAGCCTTGTTGCTGCTTCAATAACAAGCATTTTCGTTTTCAAATCAAATAAATCATTTGATCTATGATTCATTGGAACAAGGAATGGCCTGGCTAGGTACTGGCCAGGCCGGGGGAATAAAAGAAAGAACTTTTCGGACGAAATCAAAGAGGTACTCTTTCTATTGGAGATATCTGTTTCGAATCATTATCTAAAGGGAATTGATGATTGATCAAATTCGTCTATATTTATAGAATAAAGAAAGATAAGGAAAAACTTTTATCAACCTTTACTTCACGCGTCACATATGAATTATGCTTTTAAAATTGGGAGAGATGGCTGAGTGGACTAAAGCGGCGGATTGCTAATCCGTTGTACGAATTATTTGTACCGAGGGTTCGAATCCCCCTCTCTCCGTTTCTTCTGATCACTTGATATTTCCCTTTCGAATTCGAAAAAATCTCTAACCCCCTTTCTCATAGTTAAATGTATGGAATGGAGAAAGAAAATCCTAAGAAAATTCAGAAATCGAGCAAGGAAAAACCCCTGATTTTTTTATTCATCACGTCCAGGATTACGTCCTGGATCATTAGATAGGAATCCAAAGATGAAGAGAGAAACAAAGAATATCACTACTGTGTAAACGAAGAGTTTGAGAGTAAGCATTACACAATCTCCAAGATCATTTTGGGGGAAATAGGGAAATAGATTCTCCATTTTTGTACCACATATTCCGTTTTGACACCAAGAAAAGAGGCGGTTTCTAGAAAACATAAGGAATTTGCAGGAATGAATTTGTAATAAGATTCTGATTCTTTCATTAACAAAATGATCTCTCATACCTACAATTAGGTATTGTAGGGACCATACATAGGGTCTTCGACCCCCAGAAGGAATGAAGAAATGAGGTGATTCCGATTCATCTCGGTTATCCAAAGGAATTTCCATGTTTGAGTCGAGGGTTCATTATCTGATCTTATCAACTCTTAAGAATAGAATTTTTTTTTATCGAATAAATCATGAATGTTTCTAAGACAGTATTAAAGATCTCATCGAAAACTTACAGCAGCTTGCCAAACAAGGGCTAAGAGAAAAAAGAGCACAGGTATGACTGGCATAACATCTACGATTGGATTGAAAAAAGCATAAGCTTCGGGCAATTTGGCGAAGAAAAAGCTACTCGAATGAAGGGCAGAATTAAGACAGATCAAACTAAAGATATTAAGCATAACAAACATTTTGTTCTTGGAGAAAATTTAATTATTATTGGGTTATTGATATAAGGGGAAAATGAAGAAAGAAGGGAAAGTAGGCCGCAAAATCTTTCTTTTTCTTTGAACTCCCCCAATCAAAAATCCTTCAATTCTCAAATGAGAATAGAAGGAATCATACCTTACATACAATATCTTAATTGAATTATATGTAATGATCAATAAATTCATTTTGATTCTACATCTACATGTGTAGAATCATAGCAACAACCAATTCAATAGATATTGGGGCTGGAATTGACGAACAACCAATACCGATATTAGTGTTTATCGGTGTCGAATAGAAATAAAAATGGGGCGTGGCCAAGTGGTAAGGCAACGGGTTTTGGTCCCGTTACTCGGAGGTTCGAATCCTTCCGTCCCAGACCAATTCTATCATAACAAAGATTGTTCTTTTTAACAATCTTCTGTTTAAGGGTGTAATGTTGGATACAATGTGATCCAATCTTTCTTTGTGATTTCTAATGATTCTTCTATAGAATCATATCTTCCCTTTCGATTTTGTTTCTCACAAACAAACGGATCGAGTATCAATGACATGTGGATGGAAATAAATATAAATATATTTTTTGATATAGGTAGGATGGGAACAAAGATCAAAGTGAAATTAAAAAAAAAAATTGGGTGGGCCATTCAGCATATGTTCGCCCCCTCGCCCATATTCATATTGAAGGTTAGTTAGTCATTTGGATAAACTTTATGCCCCATATCTATGATATTTGGATTCTCACATGATGCATTCTGAGTCGAAATGCGAAATAAAAGAGAAGTCTCTACCTTCCCTAAAGTAAATATAAATAAAGATAGGGTAGACAAAATGACTAATTCTATGTGGATCCTGAATCCTAAAAAACGGGGGGGGTTCTTGGTATTAATTCCATCGCTGGAATTAAAGCTCCTGAGACTGGGGTGGGACAAAATCAAACAAAATAGTAACAACGAATTGATATGAACCCATTTTGCTTTGTACTTATACAAGACAGGATAGCATCCCATAAGAAGATCCTTTTAAATTGGCTTTGGGTATGATTCATGATCCCCATGGAATTCGTGTCGATATGAGTTAATCCGCAAAGGAAAGGAAGGTATCAATTTCAAGACCCTTGTCATCCGGATCTTATTAACAAACAAGAAAATTCAATACGGAACAGATTATTTTCTTTGGACCTAATTTCTTTTTATTTTGTATTTGATTTGGCTCCAATGAATAATTGGAAATCAATGTAGCGATCAATTGGGGGAGGGGGGAGATTCATACATTCACTTTACTTTATGGAAAGATTCCTGAATCTGAAGTAAGGAAAAATCTGTAGAAAATGAACCATGCTTATATGTATTGTTATTGTTCTATTTCAGTGATCAGTGACACCGGTGTTTCAGTTTTGGCGAAAAAGATCTGCGATCCCTTAAATACCCACGATTACCCCCGGTAACACTTGTTTGGTGTATCTGATGAATACGATAAAATCAGATGAAAGAATACCTGAAAGAATACCGACCTTAATCTTTTCTTTCATGAGCCCCTTCTATCCATCCCCAAGAAAACAAAACAATTGGATTTGCTTCTTGACCCATTTATCTGGTTTAAATTATTGATGATTCAATCGGAAAGGAAACATAGAGGTCTCTTATGATGATCAAATTCGCGTCTGATTTAATTAATCAGATATCTGCTAAATATTTTTAGATCCTCGTTGTACCGACTTGTTGATGGATTTAGAGATTCAATTCAGTCTTTACTGGAAAACTTATTTCCAGTAATGATGTCGAAGTAGGAAATTCTTGAAATTGTTTTTTATGATTCCTTATAAATTCTTTCTACTCGAAGAAGTGTGACATTGGTGAATCTATCCTATCGAGTCACTTGCGATCTTTCCCGGTCATTGGAATAGCTTATTTGGTTAATGACTCGTTCTGTTCCGGTATCGGTAATCTAATTAAAGACCCTTCTTTAGTTTTAGTTGTTTGAGAAAGAATTGGATCTTTCATGATTCATCATCCCTAACAATCTGTTGAAGATGTAAAGAAGTGTTAAGCAACGCATTTCTTCGTGTTTTTTATAAATGTGTTTCATTCTTCTAATAAAATATGGGGTTAAATTAGATTCTTGCTGAGACTTCTCCAGATCCATATATGAAAATGAAAGTATGGAGGACTTCATATACTATATACCGATTGAGCCAATGACTATTCATGATTCCATATTGAATCAATTCCATACCGGTCCAAAATTAGAGGAATGTTATGGTAAAACTTCGTTTGAAACGATGTGGTAGAAAGCAACGTGCGACTTGAAGGACATTATTGGCTGTGGATTCTTGTACCCACCATTTTATATATCAAAGAAGATGCTCTCGGCTCGACATAGTTTGTTCTATTCCACTAGGACCCCAATTTTGGGGTTGTAATAAAATAATATAATTATAATATAGCACATGATGGAGCTCGAGCATAAAGAATTGGTTCATTTAGCAGAGAGAAGGATCTAGGGTTAATGCCAATCAATAAGTTGGAACAACTTCGTAAGTATATCTTCGGTATAGAAATTGAAAGGATCAAGTTCGAACAAGTAAAAAAAAAGTCAAATGCATTTGTCGAAATAGTTTTACCAATTCCGATCAAAAGTGTATCACAGGGGAATCAATCGTTTCCATAGAACGAAATAACAAAAGGTGTGTTGCTACCATTTTGAAACAATTAAGGATCACCGAAGTAATGTCTAAACCCAAGGATTCAAAGCAAAGATAAAATAAAGGATACCGGAACAAGGAAACACCGTTTTCAATTGTCTCAACAACTAGATCAGAATGGGGAAGAAATAAAATCGACTCTAGGCGAGACAAACAAAAGAGGTTAGAGACGGCTCAATAAATGTCTAAGGATTTCCCTTCGAGCTCTTTGAGAATTACCCAACTTGAGTTATGAGTACGAATGAGATTTCTTTTTTTTTTTTTCAGGAAGGAAGAACAAAAAAAAAATGACTCAAATCATAGTCTAATTGATGATTTTGTGGATCTATTTGCCACTACAATACATAAATTCGAATCATTCTTTTTCGAGCCGTACGAGGAGAAAACCTCTTATACGTTTCTAGGGGGGGTTGTTCATTTATGTCTATCCCAATGAGTCATCTATCGAATCGTTGCAATTGATGTTCGATCCCGAAGAGAGGGAAGAGATCTTCGTAAAGTGGGTTTTTACGATCCGATAAAGAACCAAACTTATTCAAATGTTTCCGCTATTCTATATTTCCTTGAAAAGGGCGCTCAACCTACAGGAACTGTTCATGATATTTCAAAGAAGGCGGAGGTATTTAAGGAATTTCGAATTAATCAAATGAAATGAATGAAATAAAAAAAAAAGGGGGGGAGTGCCCAGTATCTAGCTTTGTCTAATTGTTTCTCCACCATTCCTTATTTTTTTTCTCTATTCTCTATTCATTGTTGCTCTCACATGCCCCGTATCATAGAACTATAAAAAAAAAGATCTTCTCTTGATATGAGACAGATAGAAAAAAGATTGAGTGAATAGATGAAATAACTGGGAAATTATGGGATTACCATCAATCAGATGGTTTTCGTTGGGACTCCACCAACAAACAAAAGGTCAATCTTGCTTATTATACCTCTATTGAATAAATATTGAATAAACCCGACATTTTTTTCCTACCGGAATTCCTTATTTATTTCCCCACTCATACTTCATCCCTTATCTATGTTGTAGTGTCACTCCAACACAAGTCCTTGTTTTATTTATTGAATTGGTTTTCTCAATATTCAATTCATATTGACAATGGTGTATCGAACAAATATAATTCGATCGTGGATAAATAGATCTATTTATCCACATTTCATAAGTTTGTTTCTTTATTTCACTCAAACGATGGGTTCGTCAATTTCGTTGTGACATCAAGAAGTATCTTAGTTAATATAATGAAAAAAAAAAAAATAGAGTATGGGTAGTCTATCAATTTTTTCATCTATTTAGATTTTCTCTATAATTTATCCCAGAATCTGTTGTATTTTCATCTGATCTCTGTTCATTTTTATGTTCACAATTGATCATCAAATCTTTCTTTTTGATCTGTTGCTAGTTCAATGTTTTGACGAGGTCGGGCAATCGAATCTCTTTATTTATTTTTTATTCCGATCGTATCTACACACCCTATTTATATGGGTTGCTAACTCAACGGTAGAGTACTCGGCTTTTAAGTGCGGCTATGGTCTTTTACACATTTTGATGAAGCAACGGATTCGTCCATACCATTGGTAGAGTTTGTAAGACCACGACTGATCCTGAAAGGGAATGAAAGGAAAAAACAGCATGTCGTATCAATGGAGAACTCTTAGAATACTTCATCCTTAACGGATCGATACAAAATCTTGTTTTGATTCTTTTCTTGGAAAGGGGTCAAATCAATTCAAGTTGGGTCGAGTGAATAAATGGATAGAGCCCTATAGCTCCAATTATAGGGAAACCAAAAGCAACGAGCTTCTGTTTGTTCTTAATTCGAATGATTACCCGATCTAATTAGACGTTAAAAATAGATTAGTGCCTGATGTGGGAAAGGGTTCTCTTGTGAGTGGATCATCAATTCCTTTTTTTTTTCATGAATCCTAACTATTCTCTATTATGTTCTCTATTATGTAGTGGAGACGAATGTGTAGAAGAAACGGTATACTGATCAAAATTCATTATTCCAAAGTCAAAAGAGTGATCGGGTTGTAAAAATAAAGGATTTCTAACCATCTCTTGTAACTATAACGAACATAAATAAATTGGATGGAAATAGGATCCGTTGATTGTCCTTTCTGGCTCCGGGGTATCTATTCTTTTCTTACTATATACCTTGTTCTGACCGTATCGTACTATGTAGTATTTGATAACTCAAGAAATCCCCCATTTGGTTCAAGTGTAATTTCAAATGGAAATGGAGGAACTACAAGGATATTTAGAAATGGATGGATTTCGGCAACAATACTTCCTATATCCGTTTCTATTTCAGGAATATATCTACGCGCTTGCTCATGGTCATGCTTTAAATGGATCGATTCTTTATGAACCGGTGGAAAATTTGGATCATGACAATAAATCCAGTTCACTAATTGTGAAACGTTTAATTACTCGAATGCATCAACAGAATCGTTTGATTATTTCGGTTAATGATTCTAATCAAAATCGATTCGTTGGGCACAACAATCATTTTGATTCTCAAACGATATCGGAGGGTTTTGCAGTCGTTGTGGAAATTCCATTCTCGCTGCGATTGGTATCTTCCCTAGAAGAAAAAGAAATAGCAAAATCTCATAATTTACGATCTATTCATTCAATATTTCCCTTTTTCGAGGACAAGTTATCACATTTAAATCATGTGTCAGATATACTAATACCCCACCCCATCCATCTGGAAATCTTGGTTCAAACCCTTCACTCTTGGATACAAGATACTCCTTCGTTGCATTTATTGCGATTCTCTCTCTACGAGTATTGGAATTCAAATAGTCTCATTACTCCAAAAAATTCCATTTCCCCTTTTTCAAAAGAGAATCAAAGATTCTTCTTGTTCCTCTCTAATTCTCATGTATATGAATGTGAATTCATATTCATTTTTCTCCGTAAACAACCCTTTCATTTACGATCAAAGTCTTTTGGATCCTTTCTTGAGCGAACACATTTCTATGCAAAAATAGAATATCTTGTAGTAGTGCTTTGTAATGATTTTCAGAAAACCCTATGGTTGTTCAAAGACCCTTTTGTGCATTATGTCAGATATCAAGGAAAATCGATTCTGGCTTCAAGGGGGGCTCGTCTTCTGATAAAGAAATGGAAATCTCACCTTGTCAACTTTTGGCAATGTCATTTTGACTTGTGGTCTCAACCGGCCAGGATCCATATAAAGCAATTATATAATCATCCCTTCTATTTTCTGGGCTATCTTTCAAGTGTACGACTAAACTCTTCGGTGATAAGGAGTCAAATGCTAGAGAATTCGTTTCGAATAGATACTGCTATTAAGAAATTCGAGACCGTAGTCCCAATTATTCCTCTGATTGGATCATT